TGAATTTTCTAGCATTTGACCCCGTACCACCGAAAGGTTTGGTCGCATACTTGAAAAATAACCCAAAAAATCAAGGGAATGCTTGGATAATTGGTTTATATAAATCCTTCCTGGTTGAGACCACACATAAGAATGACACTGCCATAAATTGACAAGATAATATTTCCACTTATTCATCAGAAGAGGGGTATCCTTCGAAGACAGAATAGATTTTCCTTGATATCTAACATAATGCATAAAAGGATCCTTGAAGAACCATAAGATGGCGGCCGGAAAATCATTAACGAAGACTTCTTCTACAGGATCTTTTTTTTTTTCATAGAAATGTATTCGCTCAAAAAAGATACCAGAAGAGGTTAATCGTAAATGAGAAGATTGATTACGAAGAAAAAGTAAAATGGATTCGTATTCACATACATGAGAATTATATAGGAGCAAGAATAATCGTGGATTACTTTTTGAAAAAATAATTTTTTTTGGAGTAATAAGACTATTCCAATTAGAATACTCGTGAAGAAAGAGTCGTAATAAATGTAAAGAAGAGGGATCTTTCACCCAATAGCGAAGGGTTTGAACCAAGATTTCCAGATGAATGGGGTAGGGTATTAGTACATCTGATACATAATTTAAATGTGGGAATTTGTCCTCTAAAAAAGGAAATATTGAATGAATTGATCGTAAATTATAAGATTTTACGATTTCTGTCGCCTCTAAGGAAGATACTAATCGTCGGGAAAACGGAATTTCCACAATGACTGCAAATCCCTCCGACATCATTTGAGAATACAAATTTTTGTTGTACCCAAAAAATTTATTTTGGTTAGAATCATTAGCGGAAATTATCAAATGATTCTGTTGATACATTCGACTAATTAAACGTTTTATAATTAGTAAACTATATTTAGTGTCATAACCTACATTATCCAACAAAATCGATCTATTTAAACCATGATCATGAGCAAGTGCATAAATATACTCCCGAAAGATAAGTGGGTATAGGAAGTCATGTTGCTGATATCTATCTAGTTCTAAATATCCTTGAAATTCTTCCATTTTTTATTTGAACAAGAAAAGAAATAGGTGATTTATTGGGTTATCAAATGATACATAGTACGATACAGTCAAAACAAGGTATTATAGTAAGAAAATACCTCGGAACAAGTAAGACTCATCAACAGACTCTCTAGCCTCTCTTTTTCCATCTAATTGATTTATGTTCATTCTAGGGTAACAAGATGGTTAGAAGTCCTTTATTTTTTCAATCCAATCGCTCTTTTGATTTTGAAAAATCTTTATCAATATACTGCCTTCTTCTACACATTTATCTCTACCCCATAATGGGTAATAGCTAATAATTAGGACTCATAAGAAATTTATAATCCACTCATGGGAAAAGTTTTTCCCGTATTAAGCACTAATATATTTTTAACGTCTAATTAGATCGGGTAATCATTCAAAAATTAAGAACAGAAGCTCATTACTTTTTGTTTCCCTATAATTGGAACCGTAGTAGGGCTCTACCCATTTATTCACTCGACCAAATTCATTTTTTTTATTACACGACAAGAATTCAAAAAATTTAAATAAGGTTTTGGACCTATTCGGTAAGAATGAAATATTCTTAGAATTATCCATTGATACGACATGCTGCTTTTTCCATTCATTCCTTTCAGGATCAGTCGTGGTCTTACAAACTCTACCGATGGTATGGACGAATCTTTTGCTTCATACAAATGTGTAAAAGATGCTAGCCGCACTTAAAAGCCGAGTACTCTACCGTTGAGTTAGCAACCCAAATAAAATAATTCGAATGTGTAGATACAATCGGAATCTCAATAAAAAAAAGATTGAATTGCACAACGCAATCCAAACCAATCAAAACATTAAAATAGCAAAAATTTTTAAAATTCTAATTGATTAGATTCTGAACATAATAAAAATGAACAGATCTGATGAAAAAATTCTCAGATAAAAATAGGGATAAAGTAAAATATTTATAAATAGCTCCTTGTCTCTTATGTCATCCATTAATTCTATAGTATATATAGATTTTTATTGAGTTTAATCTTAATCAAAAAAAGACTTCTTGTATCACAGAAAATACAAGAACCCATTATTTGAATGAAATAAAAGCTATGGGACGGAGATATAAATGGATCCTTTTATCCACGATCGGATTATATTTATTTGATACACTGTTGTCAATATGAATGTTGAGAAAAGAATACAAAAGAAAAAACAATTTATAAATATAACTAACAATTCCAATTTCAATCAATTAGACAATTAGAATTATAAGAAAAAATAAGAAAACAAAAAACTAAGGACTTGTGTTGGATTGGCACTATATAGAATATTTCTATACAACACAACATTGATACAATATTGGTGGAAAAATAAATTAAGTAAAAAATGAGGTTTATTCACTAATCACTAAAATAAGCAAGTGAAATCCTTTGTGTTTTTTTATTTGTTCCTTAACTCATTGACAGTAATCTCAAAATTTTATATTTATAGACCCGATTACTTCATTTATTTATTCACTTAATCTTTTTCTATCTATTTTATATATATCAATAAAATTTATATCAATAAAATAGAAATAGATTTTTGTCGTTATAAAAGACACTCTTTTATAGTAACAATAATAAATTTAGTATGATATAGATATAATTTAGTATGATATAAATAGAACAAAAGAGGAAATAGCAAAGAAACAAAAAGGTTATACAAGGCTATATACAAATCATCCACATTTTTTTTATTTCATTAATTGAATTATATTTGTTGATTAGGGCGAAGTTCCGTAAAAACCCCCGCCCTTTTTGAAATATCATGAACAGTTCCTGTAGGTTGAGCACCTTTTTCAAGGAAATATAGAATAGCCGGAACATTTAAATAGATTTGATTCTTTATCGGGTCATAAAAACCCACTTTACGAAGATCTCTTCCCTCTCGTCGGGATCGAACATCAATTGCAACGATTCGATAAATGGCTCATTGGGATAGATGAACAATACTCCCCCCCCTAGAAACGTATAAGAAGTTTTCTCCTCGTACGGCTCGAGAAAATTCTAAATTATGTCTATGTATAGAATCATAATATCAAATAGATCCATAAAATCATCAAATTCATTATATTATTGATTTTAGTTTAAATACTTTTTCTTAGTCTCCCCCCCCCCCCAAAAAAAAAAATTATTTGTATCCTCATAACTCAAGTTGAATAACTCTCAAATAACTCAAAAGAAACCTTTTAGGTATTAAATTTATTGAGTGGTCTCTAACCCTTTTTGTCTGTCTCCTTTAGAATCTATTTTGATTCTTAAATATGATCTGGTTGTTGAGACAATTGAAAACGGTATTTCCTTGTTCCAGGATCTTTATCTTTGCCTTGAATCATTGGGTTTAGACATTACTTCGGTGATCTTTAAATCGTTTCAAAACGGCAGCAACATACCATTTTTTGTGATTTCTTTCTATCAAAGAATCGTATGAATGGTTGATTCCTACGTAATACACTTTACTTTTGATTTGATCAAAAGAGTTTTACCAATTCCAACAAAATTAACTTTTCAATTTTATCGAATTGGATCCTTTAGATTTATATATCTAAAATAGACTTACGAAGTTGTTCCAATTTATTGATCGATACTAACCTTAGATTCTTGCCCTTGAGAAATTAATCAATACGTTCTACTCGAGCTCCATCGTGTACTATTTACATGGCAACACTCTCAAAAATGAGGGTTCCAGTGGAACAGAACAAATGATGTCGAGCCAAGAGCACTTTCGTTCCTATATAATATAAAAAAGTGGTGGATGTAAGAATCCACAGCTGATCATGTCCTTCAAGTCGCACGTTGCTTTCTGCCACATCGTTTTAAACGAAGTTTTACCATAACATTCCTTCAGTTTGGAACCAGTATGTAATTGATTCAATTATGGAATCGTGAATAATCATCGGTTCGGTCGGTACATAATAATCTATACTTTTTTCTTCTATATGAAGAATGGATAATGTATGACGAAGTCTCAACAAGAATTCAATCAATTTAACCCCATTGTTTATAATTATTTTTTTAATTATAACTAACATAACATGAATAAATAAACACGAATAAACAAGTTATTTTGAATCTCTATCTTCAAGTAACGTGATAGGATAAATTCAACAATTTCACACTTCTTAGAATACCAAGAACTCATAAGAAATCATTAAAAAGATTTAATTGATTGAATAGTTTCCTACCCTATAATCATTATTTGCATAAGGTTTTACAGTAAGTACCATTCGCTTTTTATCATCATTAAGAGAAAGATAAATCCATATTGGATTAAACCATCAATGATTAATAAAAAAAAAAGACTGATGTAAGGAAAGATTGAAGATTTAGGTTGTTATTTTTTCATATTTCATATTGTAAAATCTGTAATATTTAACAAATCCAAATTTCGTTTCATATGCGTGTTATTTGAACTCGATTAAATTTGTGAAAAAGATATGATTAATAAAAAAAAAAAAAAGAAATAAGAATCGCATTCTATAACAATATTATACTCCTAAACGGAAGACTGGTCGAAAAGACAATCTTTATTTTGATATATTTTATTATGATATAGATTATGATATAGATATATATTTTATTTTTTATTATACATTAATAAAATGATCGTGGGTCAGGTATGTTCTGGGACGGAAGGATTCGAACCTCCGAATAGCGGGACCAAAACCCGTTGCCTTACCACTTGGCCACGCCCCATTTCTAGTCGACACTAATAAACACTAATATTGGTACTGGTTGTTCGTCAACTCAAGTCTAAATATCTATTATCTATAAAATAGATTACTAGAATTTTTATACATGTAGACGTAGAATTAAACAGAATTTATTGATCATTACATATAATTCAATTAAGATATTGTATGAAAGTATGGTTTATTCTATTCTCTTTTGATTTGAGAATTGAAAGATTTTTGATTGGGTGAGTTCAAATCAAAGAAAGTTTTTTGGTCTATCTTATTTTCTTTTTATTCATTTTTCTTTTCTATGAATAATAACATATTTATAATAATAAAATAATAAAAAACTCAATTTATTAATAACTCAATCAAAATAAATAAAATACAATTATCCTCAAGAACAAAATGTTTGTTATGCTTAATATATTTAGTTTGATCTGTATCTGTCTTAATTCTGCTCTTTATTCAAGTAGTTTTTTCGTCGCCAAATTGCCCGAGGCCTACGCTTTTTTAAATCCAATCGTAGATGTTATGCCAGTAATACCCCTGTTTTTTTTTCTCTTAGCCTTTGTTTGGCAAGCTGCTGTAAGTTTTCGATGATATCTTTAATTTAATAATGTCTAGACAAATTCATGATTTATTGAAAAAAAAAAAATTCAAAGAAAAGAATTGATAAGATCAGATAAGTCTTACACCCTCAATTCAAATATTGAAATTCTTGTACAACCGCGAAAAATCTGGATCACCCCACTTTATTTCTTGGTGTCAAAATAAAAAATCAAAATAGTAGGGTATGCGGTATAAAAACGGAGAATCTATTCTCTTTTTTACTAAAAAAAATCTTGGAGATTATGTAATGCTTACTCTCAAACTATTTGTTTACACGGTAGTGATATTCTTTGTTTCTCTCTTTATTTTCGGATTCCTGTCTAATGATCCAGGACGTAATCCTGGACGTGAAGAATAAAAGATAAGGTTTTCCTTGCTTGATTTTTAAATGTTCTTAGTAGGATTTTATCTATTACACATTTTTAACTATTAAAAATAAAAAGAGCTCGCGAAAAATTCGAAAGAAAATACCAAGTCATCAACAAAAACGGAAAGAGAGGGATTCGAACCCTCGGTACGAAAAACTCGTACAACGGATTAGCAATCCGACGCTTTAGTCCACTCAGCCATCTCTCCTCCCAATTGAAAAAGGATAATACTATGTTACATTATAAAAAATAAGGATTGAAAGAGCCCTTCATAATATTTTTTTTCATCCGAGAGTGCTTTTTAGTTCCACGGCCCGGCTAAGTACTGACCAGGCCGGGCCCGCCATTTATTGTTCCAACGAATCATAAATAATTTTTTTTTTATTTGAAAACTAAAATACTTGCTTGTTATTACGATTGGAAAAATAAAAACTCATTTGATTTCTATGATATAGAATCAAATTCTATCGAATCAAAGTGTCGTTTCTTATCTTAATTTTTTATATTTATTCTTTATTTTCTTTATTCCTTTTATTTTAGTAAATTAGTAAAGTCAATAAATAACAAAAAGGGAACTGTGGATTCTTGCACAATACATTTTCATGTATGTTATGGCTTAAGTAGTTTTGTCGAGACGTCTAGGTCAAAAACCTCCGGCAAAAAAACACTTGTTATTTAGTTTTAGTTATTGAAATTTAATGAATTCTCTTTTCCGAATCTCATTGGGTTCTCTGATACAACACGTAAACGCTCTAATTTTCATGATTATTTTATGATCCTATCCTTTCTTTTTACTCTTTTCACTTTTTATTACGACCCATTTTCTTGTTCGACAAAAGGTTCATTTATATACAATAATCGGATTGTAGCGGGTATAGTTTAGTGGTAAAAGTGTGATTCGTTCTATAATCCTTTATATAGTTAAGGGGTCTTTCGGTTTGATTAATATTTCATTCCGACCAAAAACTTTATTTCTTAAAAGGATTTAATCCTTTACCTCTCAATGAAAAATTCGAGGAAGAATATACATTCTCGTGATTTGTATCCAAGAATCAATTAAAAATTGAAAAATTGGATTATGAGATTACGAAACATAATTTTTTTTTTTAATTAGATCAATACTTCTAATTCAATAAGTATGAGTAAAGGATCCATGGATAAAGATAGAAAGTGGCTTTCTAATCGTAACTAAATCTTTAATTTGGAATTTGTATTACGGAAATTGAAGCAAAATGGCTATTAAACAATGACTTTGGTTTACTAGAGACATCGACAAATTGTTTTAGCTCGGTAGAAACAAAATGCTTTTCCTAAGGATTCTCTCACATAGAAATAGAGAACGAAGTAACTAGAAAGGTTGTTATAATATAATCCCCCTCTTTTCTATAGGGATCGTCTAGAAAGCGGGTTGTTCTGAATACATTCAGACAGAAAAGCTGACATAGATGTTATGGGTGGAATTTTTTTTTCGTTCATGTCTTAATATAGGAATTTATACATCTTCCATAAAGGAGCCGAATGAAACCAAAGTTTCACGTTCAGTTTTGAATTAGAGACGTTAAAAATGATGAATCAACGTCGACTATAACCCCTAGCCTTCCAAGCTAACGATGCGGGTTCGATTCCCGCTACCCGCTTTTTTTTACTTTATTTTTTTATTAAATTAATAAATTAAATTAATAAGAAATAAGAAAAAAATAGAATTAAATATTTTGAGATTTTTATTATTTTAGAAAAAATTTTATGAATATAATTAATGTAATGCATCATTGACTTGAA